TCGCTCAATAAAAAATCCAAAAGATGTTAATCGTAAATAAGAAGATTGTTTACGAAGAAAAACTAATAAAAATGCACATTCAGATACATAAGAATTGTATAGGAACCGAAATAGTCTTTTATTTTCTTTTGAAAAAACATAAATAGATTTGTTTGGAGTAATGAGAAAACTATTCCAATTATAATATTTGTGAATAAAGAATCGCAAGAAATGCAAAAGGGGAACGTCTTGAATCCAGCACTGAAGAATTTGAACCAAGATTTCCATATGGATGGGATGGGGTATTAGTATATCTGATACATAATTTAAATGGAATAATTTGTCCTCCAAAAAAGGAAAAATGGAATGAATAGATCGTAAATTATGAGGTTTTTTTATTTCTTTTTTTTCGAAATAAGATACTAATCGCAGCGAGAATGGAATTTCTACAATAATTGCAAAACCTTCTGATATCATTTGAGAATCAAAACGGTAATAAAAAAAATTGTTATGGTGGTCATCAACAAATCGATTTTGGTTAGAATCATTAACCGCGGAAAGAAAATAATTTTGCTGATAAATTCGAATAATTAAACGTTTCACAAGTGCTAAACTGGATTTACTGTCATAATCAAAAACTTCCGTAGGTTCGTAAAAAATCGAACCATTTAAACCACGATCATGAGCAAGTGCATAAATATACTCCTGAAAGAGAAGCGGATATAAGAAGGGCTGTTGCCTAGATTTATCCTTTTCTAAATATCCTTGTAATTCTTCCATTTAATTACATTTCTACTTGACGCATAAGCAAGCAGGAACATTTCTTAGGTTATCAAATAATACATAGTGCAATATGGTCAAAACAGGGTATGTATTATGTATACAGTAAGAAAAAATATATACCCCCGGAAACGAGAAGTTCACTCAACAGATTTTTTCCTCTCTTGTTCTATCCAACCAACTAATCGGTTTATCTTCGTTATAATTACAAGAGGGTCCAAAATCCTTTATTTTTGCAACCTAATCGCTCTTTTGATTTTGGAACAAATTCTTTTTATCAGTATACTGTTTCTTCTACACATTCGTCTCCAATCCATAATATGGATTGAATAGTTAGGATTAAAAAAAAAATGAAAGAATCAACGGTCCACTCATAGGAGAACCCTTTCCCGCATCAGGCACTAATTTATTTTTAACATCTAATTAGATCGGGTAATTATTCAAATTAAGAATATAAGCTCGTTGCTTTTTTTTTTTTTTTACCAAAATTGGAACCAAGGGGCTCTATCCATTTATTCACTAGACCCAACATAAATAGATATTAATTTCTTTTGTCCTCCTCCACAAATCAAAACAAAATTTTGTAATGATTCGGTAAGGATAAACTCCAAATTCTATCCAAATCCCACTACTAAAAGAAAAAAAAAAAGAATATAATAAAAAGAAAAAATTCGATTTTTTTTTTATTACGACATGCTGTTTTTTCCATTCATTACCTTTCAGGATCAGTCGTGGTCTTATAGACTCTACCAATAGTCTGGACGAATTCGTTGCTTCATCCAAAAATGTGTAAAAGATCATAGTCGCACTTAAAAGCCGAGTACTCTACCGTTGAGTTAGCAACCCCAGTAAATATGATATGTAGATATGATCAAAAAAATCAATTGAATTGCACAACTCCATCAGAACGTTGAAATAGCAAGAATAAATATTTTCGGGTCAATTATAAATTATAAATATAAAGACCAAAATAGGAAAGAAGAAAAAACAAGAGTGGGTCGGGATAAACAGATCCATTTATCTACGATCGATCGAATTATATTTCTTCGATACACCATTGTCAATATGAATGGAATGTTGCGACAACAAATTCATAAATAAATCAAATAAAGACTTGTGTTGGATTGGCACAAGATAAAAAATAAATTTAGATGAAAAAGAAAAATAAGAACGAGGTGAGGTAGAGAAAAAATATAAGATTTATTAAATTAAATTAATAGAGGTCCAATAAACAAGTAAACAAGATTTTCTATTTGTTTGTTGGTGGATTCCCCCCAAAAATAAAGAAAAAAATGAAGATATTTAAGATTAAGTATAAATAGAACAAGAAAAGGAAACTTGTAAGTAAATAATTTCACAAAAATAGATAGATACTAGTTAACCTCCCTTTTTTATTCATTAATTTTGTTTTTTCTTTGATTTAATTAACTCGAAGTTGTTTCTTGAAATAATTCTGCCTTCCTTAAAATATCATGAACTGTTCCTGTAGGTTGAGCGCCTTTTTCAAGGAAATATAGAATAGCGGGAACATTTAAATAAGTTTGATTCTGTATCGGATCGTAAAAACCCACTTTTCGAAGATCTCTTCCTTCTCTTCGGGATCGAGCATCAATTGCAACGATTCGATAGATCGCTCATTGGGATAGATATAAATAAATAATGCCCCCCCTAGAAACGTATAGGAGGTTTTCTCCTCGTACGGCTCGAGAAAAATGATTCTAATTTCTGTATATAATAACAAATGGATCCATAAGAGCATGAATTAGACTATGATTTGAGTCATTTTTTTTTTTTGTTCTTACTTACACTTACACACTTACAGAAAAAAAGAAATCTCATTTGTACTCATAACTCAAGTTGGATAATTCGTAAAGAGTTCGAAGTGAAATCTTTAGAAATTTATTGAATTGAGTGGTCTCTAACCTCTTTTGTTTGTATCGTCTCGAATCTATTTTTTTCCTCATTATAATAAAATAATTGAGACAATTGATGAAAATTGTGTTTCCTTGTTCCGGAATCCTGTCTCTTTACTTTGTGAAATCATTGGGTTTAGACATTACTTCAGTGATTCTTACTCCTTTCAAAATGGCAGCAACATACCTTTTGTTTTTTGTTATTTCTTTGTATGGAAAAGAAATACAAATGTTTGTAATACACTTTATATCGAAAAAGTTTTCCCAATTCCCACAAATTTTACTTTATTTTTAGTTCAAACTTGTTCCAATTTGAACCTTTCGATATACTTAACAAAGTTGGTCTAACTTATTAATTGTTACTAACCATAGATTTTCCCCCCAATAAATGAATAAATAAAATACTTTTTACTCGAGCTCCATCATGTGCTATTTCTATTTACCAACCCAACATAAATTGGGTTCTTAGCAGGAACAGAACAAACTATGTCGAGTCAAGAGCATCTCCATTCCTATAGAAAATGGTGGATGGAAAAATCCACAGTGGATCATGTCCTTCAAGTCGCACGTTGCTTTCTACCACATCGTTTCAAACGAAGTTTTACCATAACATTCCTCGAATTTCTAATTTTATTTTGAATCGGTATGGAATTGATTCAATATGGAATCATGAATAGTCATTGGAAAAACTGATAGATAATAATCTATACTTTACTATCTTTCTGTCCACGTATAACTACGTATAAATATTATTACGTGGAGAGAAAAGGGGTTCATTTAATCTAACCCTCAAAAGAACAACCTTTATTTAATGGATTTCCAATCACTTCTTCGAATATCAAGGGTTTATATTTTATATGAAGTAAAAAAAAAATAGTTTTTTGTTTTCATGAGGATGGAATGAAAAAGGTCTCGTGTAAGATTCAAGTCCTTATTCTTTCATTTGAAAGAAAAAATAAGAATCCAGAATAGAATTAAGAAGAATCGAATCTTTTCGTATCTAGCATCATCATATAGAACGCGCAATTGTTACCGGTGGGCAATCATGTAGATATTTCAGGAATCCCCCTTTTTACTTAACCGAAAAGCCATTGTTAATGAAATAGAAACATATAATTAGAATAATAACAATATATATTATATAGGCGTAAACCCTGTTTATTTTATACAATACAGTATACAATGCAGAGTTTTTTTACTTCCGATTCAATAATCTTTCTCTATAAAGTCAAGGAGATGGAATCTATAAATTTCTATATACCCAATAATTACATTGATTTACAATTATTTATTTGAACCAGAAAAAAAAAAAAAAGATCTGGTTGTTTTTCCCATTTTTTTTTTTCTTTCTCAGCTTTAGAAGTTTTAAGACGAGCGATAAAATTAGTGCCAAAAACTACGTACTCTTTAGTTTCCACATAAAATTAAAATTTGGAATGGGGATACGCCCTTTATTTGTATTTGGACTTTCTTTGGGGAAAGGAATGGAAAGCCTCTTCTTTCACATTTCGATTCCGAATGCATCATGTGAGAATTCACATTTTATAGATATGAAACATAAAGTTAACTAATTTCAATACGATTCAATACGAATCGTACAAGCATGCCCTGAATTTGGACACTCGATTACATTTTCGAGAAATTAAATGAAAGAAAAGATATAATTATCCGAATTATTCCTAGAATCAAAAACAAAGGTTGGATGACATCGTATCCAACATTAAACATCCAACATGAAGCAGGAAGTTGCTAAAGAGAAGAATCTTTTGTTTCTGAGGGAGACGATCTGGGACGGAAGGACTCGAACCTCCGAGTAACGGGACCAAAACCCATTGCCTTACCACTTGGCCACGCCCCATTTCGATTTATATTCGACACTAATAAACACTAATATTAGTATTAGTTATTCGTCAATACAAGAAATATATTGTTGCTAGAATTCAACACATAGAAATATAGAATAAAAGAATAAAAAAAAATTATTGATCATTACATGGAATTCAATTAAGATATTGTATGAAACTATAATTCCTTGTATTCTCCTTTGAGAACAAAAGGAAGGATTTTGTATTGGGGAGAGTTCGAAGAAAAGGAAGTTTTACCTGTCCTTTTTTTTTTTTAGTTTTCCCTCATAAAAAAAATTCAATAAAAATCCAATTTTCTAATCTACAAGAACGAAATGTTTGTTATGCTTAATATCTTTAGTTTAATCTCTATCTGTCTTAATTTTACCTTTTATTCCAATAGTTTTTTCTTCGCTAAATTGCCTGAAGCTTATGCCTTTTTCAATCCAATCATAGATGTTATGCCTGTCATACCTTTATTCTTTTTTCTCTTAGCCTTTGTTTGGCAAGCTGCTGTAAGTTTTCGATGAAATATTTCATATTCTGAGAAATTCATAATTTATTCGAAAAAAAAAATTCTAAAAATGGATAAGATCCGAGAAATCTTACATTTTGAACCTCGATTCAACAAAAAGGGAAATTCTTGTATATTGAATAACCGCGGCGAGAAATTTTGATTAACATATTTCCTCTGCGAGTAAACAAGGACTTTATAAGGTCCCCCACAATACCAAATAGTGAATTGGATGTGGCAAAAAAAAATTGTAATGAAGGAATTAGATCTTTCTTATTACAAATAAATTCGTTAAAACCCCCCTTTTTTCATTTTTGGGGTGTCATGTCAAAATGGTGTATGAAATAAATAAAGGTAATCCATTTCCTTTTTCAAAAAAAAAAGATCTTGGAGATTGTGTAATGCTTACTCTCAAACTCTTTGTTTACACAGTAGTAATATTTTTTGTTTCCCTCTTCATCTTTGGATTCTTATCTAACGATCCGGGACGTAATCCTGGACGTGAGGAATAAAAAATAGTTTTTACTTTTTTCTTTCTTTTTTTATGTATGGAATACATTTACCTATGATGAAAAGGAATTTACATTTTTTCAAATTGGAAAGTCTGAAGTGATCAGAAGGAGCGGAGAGAGAGGGATTCGAACCCTCGGTACGAATAATTCGTACAGCGGATTAGCAATCTGCCGCTTTAGTCCACTCAGCCATCTCTCCCAATTAAAAATTGCATTTTTTTTGTGTGACACATGAAGTAAAGGTTGATAAAAACTCTTGTTTTCCTTCTTTATTATAATGATATAATAACATATTGATAACAATATATTCGAAATGGATAACATCTTATCTAATATAAGATATTTACGAATTTGATCAATAATGAAATTTCGATAATGATTCGAAACAGATATCTTATCTACCAATAGATATATAAAAAATACGTTACTTCTTTGATTTTGTAAAAAAGTCTCATTACCCCGGCCTGGTTAAGTAAAGTACTGGCCGGGCCATTACTTCTTTTGTTCTAATGAATCATTCATAAATCAAACGAGAACAGGGACAATTTCTATTCCTATGATAGAAGTGCTATTTCTTACTATTATTATTTATTATAATTATATAGTATGGTATGGAATTTTTCACATTCTTATTCAGTCTTTTTTCTCAATTTACTTAATTTAATTGCATACTGAAAAAAAAAAACACACATATACATAATACATATATTTTAAAATATCCAAAATGAAACTAAACACACATAACATAGTTATAATATAACTCATATTACTTGTTCAAGGGACAAGCTTTATTTGAATACTTGAGATCTAATTGACCAAAATTCAGAAGATTTTCTCTGTCAGTTGAAAGGGAAATTCAAAAAGAAATATCATTTTGATGGTCCACTCCTTGGATCCGAGACTGTCATCTAGAAAAGGAAAAGCATAATTATACATAATTATAATATTATTATAATATTAATATAATAATAGAGATAATTAGAATCTCAATAATCTAACTTTTTTTATTTAAATAAGCTTTTCGCTCTTACCCTATTTTTCAAGTACCCAGCGGGACGAAGTGTCAACGCTATCATTTCATGATTTTCATGCTATTTTTATAGTGTTCCATTCCTTTGTTCGACAAATAATCCATTTATATACAATAATGAATATGTAGCGGGTATAGTTTAGTGGTAAAAGTGTGATTCGTTCTATTAACAACTTAAATAGTTAAGGGGTCTTTCGGTTTTTTTCATATTCCGATCAAAAAAAACTTTATTTCTTAAAAAGGTTTAATCCTTTTACTTTCAATAGCATATTTGAGGAATCATATACATTCTCACGATTTGTATCCAAAGGTCAATTCGAAATTGACTAAAAAAAAATGGTATTATGGAGTCGCGAAGCATAATTTTTTTTGTATTGGATCAAATTTTCCAATTCAATGAGTATGAGTAAAGGATCTATGGATGAAGATATCAAAATCTATTTCCAACCGTAACTAGATCTTTAATTTTTGTATTGTATATTGTAAAGAAAGGGTTGAAGCAAGATAGCTAGAAAACGATGGTTTTGGTTTACTAGAACGATCGGCATATTTTTTCAGCTCGGTGGAAACCCAATTCTTTTCCTCAGGATCCCGCGAGTGGAAATAGGGGACGAAGTAACTAGACTAAACAGATTTGGTATAATTCCCCTCTAGAGGGATCATCTAGAAAGCGAGTAGCTTTTTATGCATTCAAGCAGACATAGATGTTATGGATCTAATTTTTTCTCTGGGAATACAGAGACCTTCCATAAAGGAGCCGAATGAAAGCAAAATTTCATGTTCGGTTTTGAATTAGAGACGTTAAAAATGATCAATCAACGTCGACTATAACCCCTAGCCTTCCAAGCTAACGATGCGGGTTCGATTCCCGCTACCCGCTCCATATTCCTTATGTATTTTTATATGCATCCTTCATTTTATTACCTAA